CTCTATCTACTTCAGAGATACCTTCTGAAACATTTTTCAAATACAAAAGTTCACTATCTTTCCACGAATTAGTGAATTAGGCAAGGCAGGATGTTTTTGTGCAGAATAACAAATGGCGGGTCAATCTTCATAAATTTCATCGTAAATTTGAAATACTCATACAAATAAAAATGTGGGAGAGATCAAGAAGATGCAGGGTCGTTCATCTGCTTGGCTAGTCAAGCATGAGCTAGTTCATAGATCTTTGGGCTTCGATTACCAAGGAATAGAGACTTTACAAATAAAGCCCGAGGATTGGTACTCCATTGCTGTCATTTCATATGTATATGGTTACAATTATCTACGCTCCCAGTGTGCCTATGATGTAGCACCCGGCGGATTGTTAGCTAGCGTGTATCATCTTACAAGAATACAGTATGGTGTGGATCAACCCGAAGAGGTATGCATAAAAGTATTTGCCTCAAGGACGAATCCTAGAATCCCGTCTGTTTTCTGGATTTGGAAAAGCGCGGACTTTCAAGAACGGGAATCCTACGATATGTTGGGAATCTCTTATGAGAATCATCCACGTCTGAAACGCATCTTGATGCCTGAAAGTTGGATAGGCTGGCCCTTACGTAAGGATTATATTGCCCCCAATTTCTATGAACTACAAGATGCTCATTGAATGATAAGAAACTAATCTTCACTTATACGACTCCAGATATTCAAGGAATCCTTTTACCTTCTGTTCTAGATGAAACAGAATAACTGCACTCTCATTCGTATTATTCGTATTATAGATGGGCTACTAAAAGGGCTTCGTTTATATTCTCCATTTTGGAAGAGATCCTTTTCGGATGGGCGGAACCGGTAGGATGAATCAAAAGAGTTCTGCACCATGAACTTTGTACCGCGCACATCACTTAAATGGGTCACGGAAAGCCACGTAGTAGGGAGTGCAGAAATGGAAAGTGAAGAAATAGAATATGAAAGAAAATATGAAATTCTTAAATAAAAATGCATAAATGAAAAAGGATTGGATTTTCTTTGTACTGTATCTGAAATGAATACTGTCTATTCCTATTCTTCAACTCCTCTAGACTCGACTTTGGGGTTTTTCAGCCAACTCAACTAACTTCGAATATGTATGAAGTATTAACATAACATTCTTTTTGCGCGGGAGGAGATACAGTATGAACAAACAAAAAAGAAGAGGGAATGGAATCCAATTATTTTCTTTACTCATATACTCTTTCTTTACCCATCTACAAAACGGGGGTGGGTGTATAGATATACACCTAGATGAATAAGTATGTATCATGCTCTAGACTATTAACGAATATGGATCCCGATCTATATTGATTCATTTATATGAGTATCTATTCGATACATTAACCACGTGCCAGGAACCAGATTTGAACTGGTGACACGAGGATTTTCAGTCCTCTGCTCTACCAGCTGAGCTATCCCGACCATTCCCGATGCATAATTAAAAGACTTGGATCTATGTCAATTAAAAGGACTCAAAAAACATTAGAAAATCTTATCTTATCTAGACCCTGGAATTTATTGGATCTTCAAAAAGAATACTTTGTAAATGTAAGAGTATATGGACTGTGAATTATTCAATAATGAGGATTCTTTGCCCATATATGAATGGGCATTTGTACGTATAGCGTATCTATCACAAGACTTGTGAGAAGAGAGAAACATTTCTGGTTGGATCCATTTGTGAAAAAGTAGAGTGAGTGAGAAACATATCTCATTTTGAACCACTGACCAAACAAAAAAAAGAGGATAAATGGTTAGGGAGTCAAATAGGCCTTTTTATTGGGGATAGAGGGACTTGAACCCTCACGATTTCTAAAGTCGACGGATTTTCCTCTTACTATAAATTGCATTGTTGTCAGTATTGACATGTAGAATGGGACTCTATCTTTATTCTCGTCCAATTAATCAGTTCTTCAAAAGATCTATCACACCAGAGTCTGATAGATCTTTTGAAGAACTGAATATTCGATTCTTCCTTCTGAAATAAATTCACAAGAATTCTTAAATTTGTCATATAAAAAAAAATAAAATATAGAAAAATATAGAATATAGATTAGGGTCGTGATTAATATTTGATTTGATATTTCAGTAGTATACGTACGTATCTAGGGTCCTCCTTTCCGGAGTTTCGATAGAAGGATTTCTCTACCTACCGATGTAGTAAAGTCAACCCTATTCGTTAGAACAGCTTCCATTGAGTCTCTGCACCTATCCTTTTTTTTATTCTCGCTTTATGAACTTTTGTTTGTTTTCTGAAAACAGGATTTGGCTCAGGATTGCCCATTTTTAATTCCAGGGTTTCTCTGAATTTGGAAGTTACCACTTAGTAGGTTTCCATACCAAGGCTCAATCCAATCAAGTCCGTAGCGTCTACCAATTTCGCCATATCCCCCTTTCCCTTACTTATGAAACCGAGATCTCATTGCCCTACTTACTCTTCATTTAACCGTTGAATTCATTAGATACGGATACCTATTCCTATATCGAAAAAGCGTCTCTATTTCTTGCCCATACTCTTTTATCTCTATCGGAGGACCAGACCCATATTTGGTTTAATCAGAAATGATTCTATCATTGATGTATCCGCAATTCAATATGGATGGATATATCCCACATATAGATGTTTTTCCCTCTCTTTTTTTCCCGTGCTATATGGAATACTGGAACGGTCGATATTCAATTCATTCTTCTTTTTTGTCGTCCTACCTCCTCCCTTTCCGAATGAAACCAGAGGAATGTCTCATTATGATCTGGATTGCAGCCTTATCCTTATCTTTTCCTTAGGACTGATCCCATATACTTACTATAATACTCTAATAGTATTCATATAATCTGTTATAACTACTCTAACTAAGTTAATTATTATTAATTATTAATATTAATATTAAAATAATATTAAAATTAAGAATATTAAAAAATAAGAAAAAAATAAGAATATTAAAATATTAATAAAATATTAATATTAATAAGTTAATTATTATTAGAATGAGAATATTATCTATAAAAAAACGAAACTATAAGAATTTTCAATACACTAGAAATTCTATTTAACTATTTCATTATATTTTAATCTATTTTAAACCATAAACCATATAAATTAGTATTATATATAGATTCTATAGATTATAGATTATATAGATTCTATCTAATAACTAAATTCTATCTAATAACTAATATAATAACTAATATAAGAAGTCGTATTATCTATTATTACTATTATTATCTATAATATTATCTATAACTATAATATTATCTATCTATAACTATAATATTATCTATTATAACTATAATATTATCTATAATTATAATTAATATATCTATAATTATAATTAATAATTATAATTACTATTAATATACTATTAATAGACAATGATACTATTAATAGACAATGGCTAAGATCCTAGTAGTTTCCCGAATTCCTATGCACTATTTCTGTTACGTAAGCCCGCTTAGCTCAGAGGTTAGAGCATCGCATTTGTAATGCGATGGTCATCGGTTCGATTCCGATAGCCGGCTTTTCTCTATTTGTATTTGTTTTGTTCAATTTTTTTCCATGATTGATAATGCCTCCTTGAGATCAAGGAATATTGAAAAGACTTCTCCCTTTTCTCCAAATGTCGATGTCGGGTCAACAATCTATTATGTTGCGGGAACTTACAACTATGAATAAAAAAAAAACGGATTGGAGTAGTTAGATCTCTACAGAACAAATCAAGGAAGGGATACTAAACTTCCTATACTTCCTATATTCCTATATACTTCCTATATTCCTATATATAATATACAAAATAATCCAGATATTGATACAATTCATTTAATTATTCTTTGTAGTACTTCAGTGGATTTAGCTTCGTTTAGTTCAGTCTTAATTCTTAATTTATTTATTTTATTCTTTATTCTGTAAAATTTAATTTCAATAAAAAAAGGAGTCTTTATGTCTCGTTACCGAGGGCCTCGTTTCAAAAAAATACGTCGTCTGGGGGCTTTACCGGGACTCACCAGTAAAAGACCTGGATCCGTAAGTGATCTTAGAAACCAATCGCGTTCCGGGAAAAGATCTCAATATCGTATTCGTCTAGAAGAAAAACAAAAATTGCGTTTTCATTATGGTCTGACAGAGCGGCAATTACTTAGATATGTTCGTATCGCTGGAAAAGCCAAAGGGTCAACGGGTCAGGTTTTACTACAACTACTTGAGATGCGTTTAGATAACACCCTTTTTCGATTGGGTATGGCTTCGACCATACCGGGAGCCAGACAATTAGTTAACCATAGACATATTTTAGTTAATGGTCGGATAGTGGATATCCCAAGTTATCGCTGTAAACCTCGCGATATTATTACTACGAGGGATGAACAAAGATCCAGAGCTCTGATTCAAAATTATATGGATTCATCCCCACGCGAGGAGTTGCCAAAACATTTGGCTCTTGACCCATTCCAATATAAAGGAATAGTAAATCAAATAATAGATAGTAAATGGATAGGTTTGAAAATAAATGAGTTGCTAGTCGTGGAATATTATTCTCGTCAGACTTGAACCTAATTAAAATAACAAAGCTTCAGACAATTTTGTCCCCTTTTTTCGCCGAAGTAAATAGATCTAAGGGATTTAATCCGGATTTTGTTTTTCCCCCATTCACATATCGCAAATGGATCCGCGGCTAGATTCTCAATCCTTGTCCACTCTTTCCGATATTTTCTGTACCACAGTAATTTATAGAATCTCTAGAAAAGAAAGGACTTACTGTTACTGTTAGATTAGGATAATGGTATCCGTTGTTATTTGATTTGATACATTGCGGTCTGTAACATTGGTGAATTAGGTGAAGGTACGGAAAGAGAGGGATTCGAACCCTCGGTAAACAAAAGCCTACATAGCAGTTCCAGTGCTACGCCTTGAACCACTCGGCCATCTTTCCTACATAATCTTAGGATTATGGCCAAAAACCCAAGTGAATAGTGAGTTATTCTATTTCAATACGAGTACGACCAATCAATTATAAATCGAAAACTTTTCGTCAAAGAAAGGTCTTCTTTCGAGGCTCGAGGGATAAAAAAACAAATTTTTTTCTTGTTACTTGTTAAATTGTTACTTGTTAAATTTAAATATAACATTAACAAAAATATATATCTATTCATTTCATTTTGTCAAGACGATGGCCCTCTCATCTTATTCGGATATTTATACCGGATCGCATTAAACCAATGAATTGGAACAAGTCAACGAACTCTATTTTATACTATACTATGGTTCCATAGGAATTAAAAAATGCCTTTCTTTTCTAGTTTCCGATTTCTCAACAACAACTCTTCTCATGAGCTACCCAATGGATCTATTACAAATTCATCAGTCGTCCTATTCTTTTTATATTTTATTTAATTTAGTTATATTTTATTTAATTTAGATTGTATCGTGTATACACGCTATTCACACAAAATGGATGGTTATTCATGGAATGGTTATTTGATTCTTTTTCCTCTTTGGATCATAATCAAATAAAAACTCTTCGAGTTATCCGAATCTGTAGAAAAAATGCAATCCCGCGATTCCTCCACTTCGATAAAATCGTAAGATTTGGTATACTACATTGGACTGAAATCCAATCGGATTCCAAAATTTCCTATCCATCCCTGTCCAAAGGGGACAATTTGAGTGGAAAGTCCACATCTTTTTTTTTAGAATGAATCTGTTTTTATGTGATTTCGTACTGTACAATTCCTTTGTTTGTGGGATCATTTTCCCTCGAGGGGGGTAATGAGAAGAATTATAGAATAGATTGTAAACTATGCCTAGATCTCGGATAAATGGAAATTTTATTGATAAGACCTCTTCAATTGTAGCCAATATCTTATTACGAGTAATTCCGACAACTTCGGGAGAAAAGGAGGCATTTACCTATTACAGAGATGGTGCGATTTGATTCTTTTTTTTTTTTTTATTTATTATTATTTATTTTTATTATTTATTTATTTTATTATTTATATTTATTTTTTATTATTTATATTTATTTATTAGTATATTAGTATTAGAATTCTATTCTATTCTAATATATTAGAATATATTAGAATAATTTAGAATAATTCTATTATATTATTATATTACTATTATATTATAATTATATTATTTATTATTTATATTATAATTTTATAATTATATTTATAATTATATTATTTATTATTTATAATTTTATAATTATATTATTATATTATATTATATATTATTAATATTATATATTATTAATATTAAAATATTAATATTCTATTATATTCTATTATTAATTATTAATTATTAATTATATTAATTATAATTATATAAAATATATAAAATAAATTATTAAATTATAATTAATTATAATTATATAATTATATATAATTTATAATTATTATATAAATATATAAAATATATAAATTATTATATATATATTATATATATAATTATATATATATATATAATTATATATATATATAATAATATAATATATAATTTATATATATATATATATATATATATATAAATATAATTTATAATTATATTATTATTATTAATTTTATTATGAATTATTAATTATTAATAATTATTATATTATTATTAATAATTTTAATTTTAATTAATAATTTTATTATTATTATTAATTTTATTATTATTATTAATAATTATATTATTATTATTAATATTATTAATAATTATATTATTATTATTAATAATTATATTATTTATTATAATTATATATTATAATTATATTTATATTTTATATTTATATTATTTTATTATTTTTATATTATTTTATTATATATTATTTTATTATTTTATTTTATTATAATTATATTATTTAATTATATTTATATTATTTAATTATATTATTATTATAATTATATTTATTTTATATTATTATTATTATTATATTTATATTATTATTAGAATTATATTCTAATTATATTATTATATTATAATTATATTATTATTAATTATATTATTATATTATAATTATATTATTATTATTTTATTATTAATTTTATTAATTATTAATAATTATTATATTATTATTATATTATTTATTATATTATTATTATATTATTATTAATAATTTTATTATTATTATTAATAATTATATTATTAATTATAATTATTATTTATTATAATTATATATTATATAATTATATATTATAATTATATTTATATTATTTTATTATAATTATATTATTTAATTATATTATTATTATAATTATATTTATATTATTATATTATTATTAGAATATTATTATTAGAATATTAGAATTATATTATAATTATATTATTATATAATTATATTATTATATATTATATTATAATTATATTATTATTATTTTATTATTTTTATTATTATTTATTATATTATTATTTATTATATTATTATTTTATTATTATTTATTATATTATTAATTATTTATTATATTATTAATTATTTATTATATTATATTATTAATTATATTAAATTAAAATAAAAATAAAATATATTAAAATAAAATATATTAAAATAAAAATAATTATATTAAAATAATAATTATATTAAAATTTTAAAAATAGAATTATTATATTAAATTATTATATTAATATATTAATATATTAATTAAATATATTAAATATATTAATTTATTAATTAAAATATAAAATATATTATAATAAAAATGATTTAAAATGATATTAAATTATAATTATAAATTTATTAAATTAGAATTCTAATTTATTAAATATAATTATTATATTATTATTATTATTATTATAATTATTATATTATTATTATAATTATTATATTATTATTATATTATATTATTATTATATTATTATTATTATAATTATTATTATTATAATTATTATATTATTATTATATTATTATATTTATTATTATATTATTATTATTATATTAATATTATACTATATTAATATTATACTATAATTAATATTATATTAATATTATACTATAATTAATATTATACTATATATTATATTATATATTAATATACTATATATTATATTATATATTATATTAATATTATTAATATTATTAATATTAATTTATATATTAATATTAATTTATATATATTTATATATATATATTAATATTAATTTATATATTAAATTTATATATTAATATTATATATATATTAATATTATATATTATATTATATATATTATTTATATATATTATATTATATAAAATTATATATATAAAAATATAAAATTATATATATAAAATTATAAAATTATATAAATATATTATTATATTTATTAATTATTATATTTATTATATAAATAATATTATTATATTTATTATATAAATATATATAATAAATATATATAAATATATTATATTAATAATATAATAATATATTATATTAATATATTAATATATTAATATTATATTATATTAAATAATTATATTAAATATAATTTATTATAATTATAATATAATAATTATATTAAATATAATTTATTATAATTATAATATAATTATAATAAATTAAAATTAAAAAATATAATTATTATTTATTAATATTATTTATTAATATTATTTATTAATATTATTTATTAATATTAATTTTATTAATATTAATATATAAATTAATATATAAAATATATTAATTTTTGAATTCATTTTTGAATTCATTAATTTTTTAATTCATTTTTGAATTCATTTTTTAATTATTTAATTATTAATATATTTTAATTATTAATATATTATTAATATTAATATATATTAAATATAAATATATTAATATATATAAATTAATATATAATATAAATATAAATATAATTATTTATAATTATATAATTATTATTTATTAATAATTTATTAATAATTAAAATTAATATATTATATTAATATATTATATTAATTATATTAATAATTATATTAATATTAATTATATTAATATTATTAAATTATTAAATATTAATATTATTAATATTATAATTATTAATATTATATTAATAATTAATATTAATATATTATAATAATTAATATATTATATTAATATTAAATTTATTATTAATATTATGTTATAATTTATGTTATAATTATTATAATTATGTTATAATATTTATGTTATTGTTATAATATTTTATTTATGTTATAATATTTTATTATAATATTTTAATATTATGTTATAATATTATGTTATGATTTATTTACCGACCTTCTTCAGTCTTACGAGAAAGAGACGTGATTCGGGATACAAAGAAAAAATATTCTTGAAATAAACCTAAGCTTATTGAAGGTGAAGTTTGGAGATAGAACAAGTCCTTCTGTCGTGTATCCCCGATTGATGCAGCCTCAGATGCTTCAACTGTCGATTCTAGTATTGAGCGAGAGGTTACACCTATGGGTTCTGTATTGCAGGTCAATCCTACTCCACTAGTACCAATAGGCCGCATAGGGGAAGAAGCACTACACCTAGGAATCAACAACACAAAAACTTTGTTATAAATGACCCCTTTTCCTTATTGGGATCGGGACTAACAAGAATGGTTGGGACAACAAACATCCATCTCGTTTGTCCTTTGGATACCCGTATAACCATCGAAGATCGTTGAAGTGACTAATTCCTGGAAATAGAAGGCGTTGAGGACAAAGAAATTGTTGGAGTTACGATTTCTATCTAGCATCAACACGCTTGGTGTTAAGAAAAGATGGACCTCTTGCAGGAAGGCTGGCTAGAGATTTCTTGTAAAAACACCAGCCCCCATCAGTTCATAATGAGAATATTTCAATCTTTTTTGATTCCCTAGATTATTCCCCTTATTACTATGCACAGAAGGGAGGAGCCGTATGAGATGAAAGTCTCACGTACGGTTCTGGAACGGAGATTCTTTGAATAGAATGAACGACCGTAACGGATGTCAGCTCAATCCGAAGGAAATTATGCGGAAGCTTTACAAAATTATTATGAAGCTACGCGACTAGAAATTGATCCCTATGATCGAAGT